GCGAATGGAATCCTATACATAAATCAGTTAATAAAAGAATAGAAAAGGCTTTTATTGTGTCGCTTAAGTTATATAGGAATTCTTGAACCCAAGAGTTAAGAATAACGAGTTCTTCATTACCTAGAATAGAATAACCACTTAGAATAACGAAACAGATTATATTTGTCGAGAAGTGTAAAATTGTATGGATGCGATCCTCGTTGTGCATCTTGATCAATTGGATCGTTTCTTTGTAGATTTCGATGTGAGGCTTTTGTAAATGTGTTTCCGGGTATTCCTTTATCATTTCGTCCAAACGAAGGAGTTCCTCTAAGTCTATGAATTTTTTTAGAATACTCTTTTCTTGAATATCATTTAAAAAAATTTCGGATTTACTAGTATTCCACCAATTAGTAACCCAAGATTCCATACTTTTATTAAATGAGAAAGAGATACACCAAGGCAAAAATACTATAGATCCAAGATATAGAAGGGAAATTAATACTTTCTTTTTTACCATTTTTTCGTCTGTGAATTTTTTTATTTTTAATGAACACACCCCATTCGTCGACTCTATACGATGCTGATATTTCTATCAAGCATAAGTTCTATTACAAGTCATCGAGCCCATGAATCTATTTCCGGTTTTTTTTTATGATTCAGTATAGTGTTTAGTCCTTGAATTTAAAAAGAATACAGAAATAGAATAAGAAAAAACCCACTTCAAATTAATAGTAGTCAGATTTCAAGACGAAAGAACTACCGTTTTATCAAAATTTTAAATATTTCAAAAAAAAAAAGAGGATTCTTAACTTTTTCTCTCTTGAAAAGTATTCATTCTTCAGTTCCTTTTTCTTTTTTCAAAATACTTCAATTGGTACACGCAAGAAATAGGCCAATTCAGCAGCTTTTTGCTCAATTTCTCGTGGAGTCAAATTCTCATCAGTACGAGTCAAGGGAATGGCCCCCTGTCCTTTGATTTCCATATAAAGGACACGACGGGCATAAATACCCTCTTTAATTTCGATTCTGATGGACTGAATGTCTTTCATAAGGAATCGGAGGAATATGCGACGATTTTTTCCAGGGAATCCCCAACGAAAAATACACACTACGCCCTCTTTTATATCGAATCGATCATAACCACTACCCACATTCCACGAAATTGTGCACCACAAATAGGAACTAATAAAAAGACCCGCGATCCCATAAAAAGACATCACGATCCCTTGTGGAAAAAAAATTATTTGCTGAGAAGGAAATAAAGATATAAAATTCCTACCAAAATAACTGGACGTTCCAACCAATAAAAACCCTAATGAACCTAAAAAAAGAATAAAGGCCCAGCAGAAATTACTTGTTTTTCGAGACCCCGCGATAAGTTCTATCCATATACGTTCTGATCGCCAACTCATACTATACCTAGACCTAGTTGCATTTTATTGGAATTGGTAGAATAACAAAAATAATTTTTTTTTTTTTTACTTTTTTTTTTGTTGCCGAAGTAACTCTCATCAACCAGCACTATTATGATGTGAACCTTGAGGGGTAATTCATTGAATTTCTTAGATCCAAACTAAAATAATAACATCCCTTTCATATGATTTACCATATGATTTCTTAATACATATAGATTTCCATTTCATAAATTCCCCCCGATTCCGATCTATTTGAAAATAGTTATAATTCATTTACCCATATATAATATTTACACATACATAAAAGCTTATGCCCAAAGGAAGTCACATGTTATACCATATTCTACTAAATATATAGCCGTGTTATGATCCAAGTAAGTCTTGAAAAAAAATAGATAAGATTTGTCCTTAGCGTATCTAAAAAATTTTGTTTTTTTGAACATAAAGAAATAAAGAAGCCATTGCAAGTGCCGGAAATACTAAGCCCACTAAAGGCACAAAAATTGAGGGAAAGCTGTTGAGAGTTATCATAGAATGGGTACCTCGATTTAATATTTGTACCTGTTATTTATTGTTATCGTTTTATATTAATATTTTAACCTTATCCTTATATTGTTATAAAGATATCTTATAATTCATATATAATTATTATATTATACTAAGTATACCTAAGTGAGTATATATACTTAATAGTGAGTATATAAGTATATGTTTTAATAAATATATATTAATTAATAAAATACAATAAATATGTAAATAAATGGACCTATTCATCTTTCTACATGTTTCTACATGAAATATATGTATGATAATCCACCCTTTATATTATTCATCTTATTAGTTATTATCTTGTTCTTATCTTATAAATTTAATAAAATTTACTAAAGAAAGGGTTTCTTACAAATTTATAGAGAATTCGTTATAATAATTGACCCCCAAAAAAGGATTCTTAGTGGGGTATGATTTTCGGGAGATATAGAAAGATGCCGGACCTTGTTAACTAATTTCACGGAAGAAAGAGAAAGAATTCCCTCTTTTATTTTGTTTAATAGAGATTTCCTGGTCAGTATTAGTAACCAGGAATATCGATAAAAAATGATCCA